AAGTGATCCAATTTTTTTCATCGGGTCTGGATGAAGACCAAAGATCTTGAGCGACCGATCCGGCAGAACAACTCAAAAGATAAAGAAGTATCGTTAATTTCTTCATGCTCGTTCCAAGTTCGAAGTACCATTTGTACAAATAAGAATCCCCTCCCTTACATGATTTCTTCTTCATATAGATAGATATAGGATCTATGGGGCAATTACTTAGAAGTACATTTTGTGCAACAGCCCTTCCTATCTGATAGAAAAGGATCCCATGATCCTGAACTGATCTTATCTGGGATCGAAAATGCCAAGTTTTTCTATGAAGAGCTGATCTAATTGTATTAGTTTCTATAATGGATTTCTTCTGTGTAATACTAATTGATAGGGCCTCATTGATAAGTGCTACAAGATCTCGTGCATTGGAACCCATGGTTATGGACCCGAATCCAGTAGTATGGAACATCTTCTTTTCCAAGTGAAATCCCCTAGTATATGAAAGAATGAAAAAGTGCTTTCGTTGTTGTGGAAGAAGAAGCCTTCGTATCTTAATGCATGTATTTAATTTATTCGGAGCTATTAGAGCGGGATCCACTTTTTGGGGAATATGAGTCGAAGCAATAACAAGAATCTTTCCAGTGGAACATCTTTCACTGGAGAGATAGTTCTCTAATAGATCGAGGGATAAGTAATTCGACTCATTCACATGCAGATCATGAATGTTTGGAATCCATATTATGCAAGGAGACATTGCTTTTGCTAATTCGAATTGAAGGGTGATCTCAAATCGGTCTATTTTCGGCGTCATATACATAGTTAGCACATTCGTCATAGTTAGCAGCTCCATATCAATATCAAGGTCATCATCACTATCATCAATACCATCACTATCATCAATATCGTCACTATCATCAATATCGTCACTATCATCAATATCGATATCATCAATAAGATAACCTTTAAGCTTGTCGTCCAGGAACTTGTTCGGAAATACCGTAATGAAAGGAACATAGGAGTTTGTCGCTAGGTATTTGACCAAACAGGATCGTCCAGTTCCTATAGAACCTATCACTAAAATACCTCTAGAAGGGGATAGGGCTAAGCGGAGCGAAAAGGGTTTTCCATGAGGAGATGGGGAATGAAAACTATTAGCCCCACACGAGGTTTGTGAATAAGTGATTGTCTGATAATGAGCAAGGAATATCCGTCTTTCTGCTAAACAGGATCTATTGAACTCATAATTCATTAGATCCTTTTGATGAATGTCAACTAAGTATCGTAAGGAAATTGATCCCGGTTGTTCAATCATTTGATAACCAGAGTCATTCTTTGATAAATGATCACTATGAGTCAGACTCAATAGAATTTGATCAATCCCTTTTTCTGTCGTTAAGGTGGAGAACTGAACCAAGAATTCTCTTTCTTCATCATCAATCGAATCACTGTTCGCGACCCAGAATTCGATTTTCTCATCAATCCAATCACCGTTCACGTTTTTTCTTTTTCTTATCAATGAATAGATCTCTTTACTTGTACGACTTAGATGTCTCGTATTTCTCGAAAAAATGATTCGATTGATGGGATTTGGTATGATACTTACAAGATCGATGAGATTGATCTTCCAATATTTATTCTTAGAACGTATTGATTTGACCCCATAAGCGGGACCACCACCCAATAGCATGTTGCCACCAGAAGCAGAACCCCGTATTTCTTCCAGAGAATCTCCTAATTGTTCCAGAACAACTAGAAAGAGATTTTTTAACCAGAAAGAATTCAGTTCAGATGTAGGATACCTATCCAGAAGTTTTCGAAATTCCATCATACATGATGGAATCATCAAAGATTTGATCTTTTCTAACTCTGTCTGTAACTCACTAGAGGCTCGGGAAACAAAGAGAAGATGTATACGAACGAGATATCCAGCAACAAGAAGAAGGAAAAAGATTGAATAGAGGAACTCCCGAGCATTTGTTGATCTCAGATGTGCCCATATCAATGGAACGGGTGACTCATTATTTCGATGAATCATTTCTTCGGGCAGAAGAAGATTCTGTAAACATTGACTCGAAATCTCACTTATCAGAGTCCATTGTGTAAGAATCTTCTGAGGAATTGACCGTGATATATCTGATCCATGCATCATATCATGAAAAATGGATACAAATTTTTGACTGCTACTTAGTATCGGCAATGGGTCTGAAAGAGTATCTAAAAGGGTGAAATTGAGATATTTGCACCCTATCGAAGTAAGGAACCATGGCATATATGTTTGGAACAGATTCCATTTTGAGAGATTTGAAAAAGCACTATCTCGTTGAAAGGTTCTATACATCTGCCCTTTCTCAACGCATTTCTTTAGACAAAGACTCCGTTTTTTCCTCTTTCCGGATGGTAAATACTTCTCAGAACATGGAGTGTGAATCAAACCCATGTTTGAATTGAAACTGAGATACTGATGCAAGTTATTCCCTTCTGAATCAGATAGATTCATATCTGAAAGAGGCTGACAAGA